TATTTTCTTCCCTATGAGTTCTAGTCTCAATACGAATACTAGTTTTATTTACTGTTCATATATTTAAATTTGAATCTACCACACCAATTCGTTATGTATGGATGATGAGATTCCATTGATACAGAGCCAATCGGTCTTTTTTTCTCTGACAGATGGTCAAAACTTCTTCTCGATTCAAATCATACTAAGCTAATAGGTCCACTACAGATACAGATCAGAAATTATTATTTAGTTAAGTAAATAAATTACGTAAATTGAAAATGATGGAAATCAAGAAATTAGTTAAATAAATAAATTACGTAAATTGAAATAAGTAAATAAATTACGTAAATTGAAATAAGTAAATAAATTACGTAAATTGAAATAAGTAAATAAATTACGTAAATTGAAATAAGTAAATAAATTACGTAAATTGAAAATGATGGAAATCAAGAAATTAGTTAAATAAATAAATTACGTAAATTGAAATAAGTAAATAAATTACGTAAATTGAAATAAGTAAATAAATTACGTAAATTGAAAATGATGGAAATCAAGAAATTAGTTTAGTTATTTAAGTCAAACAGTTCGGATTGATTCATTCTTGAACAAAAATCGACTTTATGGGAGGTACGGTTCTATTGGCGTGCATCCAGTAGGAATTGAACCTACGACTTCGCCAATTATGAGTTGGGCGCTTTAACCATTCAGCCATGGATGCTTGGTGGGAATCCTAGTACCTCATGAATAACCAAAATCAATTGAAGTGAAATCTTTTGGATAAATCAATTAAATATATAATCAACAATTAATTTTAAATATAGGAGTCTTAAGATGAAGGAACATCTGTTCAAATTTTGGATTTTAGAATTGAGAGAGATATTTAGAGAGAGCAAGAATTCTACCTATTTCTTAGATTCGTGCACTGAATTCAATTCAGCGGTATCTTTTATTCACATTTTTTTTCACCAAGAGAGTTTGATAAAACTCTTAGACTTCCGAATTTGGAGTATCGTACTTTCACGCAAAGGCAATCGATATTTCACGATCAAGAATGTAGTATTTTTTGTAGTAGGGATCCTTATCTATCGTATTAACAATCGAAAGATGATCGAAAGAAAAAATGTCTATTTGACAGGGCTTCTTCCTATATCAATGAATTCCGTTGGACCCAGCAATGATACAATGGACGACTCAAAAGATTCGTTCAATATCAATTGGTATAGTAAGTTGATTGTTCCGCTCCTGTATCGAAAAAAGATCTCTGATAGGGATGAGGATTCGAAATATCATACGCGGATGAATAATCATTTGTTTCCAAAAGAAATCAAAGAATTTCTTGGGAATCCTACAAGAGCCGGCCGGTCTTTTTTATATGACAGATGGTCAGAACTTCAGCTGGATTTGAATCCTACTGAGAGGTTATTTAAGAAAGAAGAAGATGTTTCTTTTGTTCTTTTGAGGCAATCGGAAAATAAAGAAATAGCCAATATAGTCAAGATACGTATGTATTTACAAAATACTGTCTCAATTCATCCTATTTCATCCGATCTAGGATGTGATGGGGTTGCGAAAGATGAGCTTTATAGTTCCGATTCATTCTTGAACAAAAATCGACTTTTTGGGTTATTTGATCTATTTCATGACCGGAATAAGGCAGGATACTTGTTACACCATGATTTTGAATCAGAAGAGAGATTTCAAGAAATGGCAAATCTATTCAATCTATCAATAACTAAGCCGGATCTAGTGTATCCTAAGGGATTTTCTTTTTCTATTGATTCTTCTGGTTCTGGATTGGATCAAAAACAAAAATTCGTAAATGAGGTCAACTCCAGGGATGAATCAAAAAAGAAATCTTTATTGGTTCTACCTCCTCTTTTTTACGAAGAGAATGAATCTTTTTATCCAAACAATACCTATGGATACATAAAAAACCTATGGAATCGATTCCATCGCAACTCGAAATATGGAATTCAAAGGTATCAAATAGGAAAAAATATTCTTAATCATAGACCTACAAGGAAATACACGATCAACCAACATTTCTCAAATTCGAAAAAAAACCATAAGAAATGGCCTCTTATTTTGATTTATCAAACCGAGAGATCTATGAATAAGGATCAAAATGCATATAAATACAAATGGTCCAATGGGAGTAAGAATTTCCAGGAACAATTGGACCATTTCATTTCTGAGCAGAATAGCCGTTTTCAAGTAGTGTTCGATCGATTTCAAGTAGTGTTCGATCGATTCCATATGACTGGATATTCGATTGATTGGTCTGAGGTTATTGACAAAAAAGATTTGTCTAACTCACTTTATTTCTTTTTGTCCAAGTTTCTTCCATTTTTGTCTAACTCACTTTATTTCTTTTTGTCCAAGTTTCTTCCATTTTTGTCTAACTCACTTCCTTTTTTCTTTGTGAGTTTCGGTAATATCCCCATTCATAGGTCCGAGATCCACATCTATGAATTGAAACGTCCGAATGATCCACTCGGGAATCCGTTGTTAGAATCAATAGGTCTTCAAATCGTTCATTTGAAAAAAAGGAAACCCTTCTTATTGGATGACTTTTATACTTCTCAAAAATCAAAATTATCCTTCAATGAAGGAACAATATCACCGTTTTTGTTCAATAAGAGACAAAATTGGATATCATTCCATACTAGAAAGAAGAAAAAGAAAGAAGAAGAGAAGAAGAAGCGCAGGAAATCTTTTTATAACATGGATTTCTCAATGATATCTCACGATCAAGAGAATTGGCGGAATCCCCTGAAACCATTTCATAGAAGTTCATTGATATCCTCTTTTTTAAAAGCACATCGACTTCGATTCTTTAATAATCAATATGCGGGAAGGTCCTGTAATTATGGTTTTGTTAAGTATGTTCTTACTGGAATGGATGATTCAGAAGGGCAGAACCATGAGTATTTCAAATTAAAGTCACAGATGATGGATTTGTTTTATAATCGATATTGGATTCATACTCAATATTCTGAGAAAGATTTTTCTGAGAAATATTTACGATCCGAAAAGACGAAAAAACACAGTCCTTGTTTCACAAAATGCTTTGAAAAAGGGCCGATGTATAGAAACTATCAAAGAAATAGTGTTTTTTCAACTCTCTCAAAATTGAAGCAATTCCAACCATATATAATACAATTGTTACTTACCCGGACAGGACACGAATATCTAAATTTAATATTTTTAGATACTTTTTTAGACCTATTGGCGATACTACGTAGGAGTCCTAAATTTCAACAATTTGTATCCATTTTTCATGATATTAGGGATGGATCCAAGCGAATTCTTCGGGAAAAATTGTGTCTTTCACCACGGAATCCTATAAGTGAGATTTCGAGTAAGTGTTTACATAATTTTCTTGTGCACGTGTGCGAAGATATTTTGGAAAATGAGTCACCATTGATATCGACACATCTGAGGGAGTTCTTCGTTTTAATCCTTATCCTTCTTCTTGTTACCGGATATCTCGTTCAGACACATCTTTTCTTTGTTTCTCGATTCTCTAATGAGTTACAGACAGAGTTCGAAGAAGTCAAATCTTTGATGATTCCATCATACATGATTGAGTTGGAAAAACTTCTGGATAGGTATCCTATATCAGAACTGAATTCTTTCGGGTTAAAGGATATGTTTCTCGTTGCTCTGAAACAATTAGGAAATTTTCTAGAAGAAAGGCGAGTTTCGGCTTCTGCTGGCAACATGCCAAGGGGTGGTGGTCCCGCTTATGGGGTCAAATCCATACATTCGAAGAAGAAAGATTTGAATCTCATCGATCTCATAAGGATTCTACCAAATCCCATCAATCGAATCGCGTTTTTGAGAAATACTAGACATTTAAGTCCTACAAGTAAAGCGATCTATACCTTGATAAGAAAAAGAAAAAATGTGAATAGTGATTGGATTGATGATAAAATAGAATCCTGGATCTTGAACAGTAATTTCATTGCTGATAAAGAAAGGGAATTCATGGTTCAGTTCTCTACCTTAACGACAGAAAAAAGGATTGATCAAATTTTATTGAGTCTGACTAATAGTGATCGTTTATCAAAGAATAACTCTGGTTATCAAATGATTGAGCAACCGGGAACAATTTACTTACGAAATTTAATTGACATTCATAAAAAAGATCTACTAAATTATGAGTTCAATACATCCTGCTTAGCAGAAAGACGGATATTCCTCGCTCATTATCAGACAATGACTTATTCAGAAACCCCGTGTGGGGCTAATCGTTTGGATTTCCCATCTCATGGAAAACCCTTTTCGCTCCGCTTAGCCCTATCCCCTCCTAGGGGTATTTTAGTGATAGGTTCTATAGGAACTGGACGATCCTATTTGGTCAAATATCTAGCGACAAACTCCTATGTTCCTTTCATTACAGTATCTCTAAACAAGTTCCTGGATAACTATCCTAAAGATTTTGATATTAATGATCTTTTTGATGATGATGATGATACTGATAATGATCTTTTTGATGATAGAGAGGGTACCATTTACAGTCTTTTACCTAGGAACGAGGATAGTGGCTATAATTTGGATAGGTATGATAGTGACTATCTCGACCGTAACTATGATAGCCATTTGGAGTTTCTAAGTATGGACTATCCGATACCTCAGGATATGATACCGGAAATCGACCTATTTTTTATCACGCTTCAATTCGAATTAGCAAAAGCAATGTCTCCTTGCATAATTTGGATTCCGAACATCCATGATCTGGATGGGAATGAGTCGAATGCCTTATCCCTGGGTCTATTAGTGAACTCTCTTTCCAGAGATTCTGAAAAATCTTCTACTAGAAATATTCTTGTTATTGCTTCGACTCATATTCCCCAAAAAGTGGATCCCGCTCTAATAGCTCCGAATAAATTAAATACGTGTATTAAAATGCGAAGGCTTCTTATTCCACAACAAAGAAAGCACTTTTTCAGTCTTGCTCGTACGCGGGGTTTTCACTTGGAAAAGAAAATCTTCGATACTAATGGATGCGGGTC